CTGTTGCCCCCAAGAATGTGTCCTCTGGCGTTGGGGACCCCATCCTCGGCTTGGGCATGGGAGTCAAATGTATCAACCTCAGTGAGTGTGGCCAAGAATCTTTCTTTGGTCATCAAATTGGGGTTGCCATAGGGAAGGAACGCCACCTCGTTCAAGCACAAGAACTCGATAGGACTGTGACAAGGTGGCGGCCAACGGACAACCGGCAGTGCCACCTCCTACAATTATATAGTCATAGTAATCCTCCGATGGAAAGTTTTTGGCGTTGAACACAAACTTTATATAACTTGGATCTGGTGCAGAAATTCAACAAAAATGATTAGCTTCTATTTTAAAAACTGAAGCAAAACAGACGACAAGAAAAGAGAATTTTTATGTTCTAATGAATGTCGTTTAGGTCTAACTGTATTAAACTCATGTTAAGTGGAAAATGGAAATTGATTTCTTTTGCATTTAGCAACCAAACGGCTTGAATTGATTTCAGCGCTTAACTCTTAGCTCTAAGACTGAATAAGGCATCTACGGATAGCTTTCTTAGTAAAGTACTCGTGGTCCTTCTATCTATCACCTTTTAGAAAGAAAGAGAAGAACAGTTATAAGGCCGCTATTCCTCTTTTTGGACCATTACTGATCTTACTGCTTCCCGCCCTAACAAAGAAAGTTTATCTATTCTATTTTTTCTTGCATGTGTTAAGCATATAGCCAATAGCTTCTTAGAAGGTAAACTGATTGGATCACCTTTCACGACCGCAGCAGAGGATTTCATTCCTTTCGCTGCAGAGCTTGCCTGCCGGGGTAAATGAGGACTTTTCGGGGTATTTAACATAACTAATAATTCTCTATTGGAAAAGTTCAAAATTTTCACACAATTTGGATCGGTATTCCACTAAGGGCCCCGTTAAGTAAGATGGGAGCCAATACAAAGCTAACACAGCTTTCTTAAACGGGAACCCTGATCTAGACACAGTAGGATCAATTGAGTTAGCAAATCTAATGTGCGTACAAGCATCTTTTTCCTTTCATTTTGAAAATTGCACTATTGAAATGAAATAAAAAATAACGTAAAATAATGTTTTCTTCCTTAAACACTAACCCGGCCAAGACTCACCAATAAGGTAACTCCGCCGTGTGTTTTTTGGATCAAATCCGGTGACAATTCTCCACTCATGTCCTTCCAGAGCTGGGTAAGTGATCTTCAAGGGCATCTCCCCGATCCATTCTTTCCAGCGCTCCTCAATCAGATCCATAACTGCTGTTGCTTGTGCAGGAGTAACTGGAGAACTTCCAATTGCAATGCAATGCAGTTGTCAACTAAGAAAGACCGGAAGTCCATGCGAGCCGGGCTGACATTAACCAATCAGATACCCTCCTCGAAAGGGCCTGAAATCAAACACCCAGTCAGGGGTAGAGTCGAGAATGACATTAAAATTTAACAACTGTTTGGGAGTACAACTTCGTTTTGTAAGGGTATAGTTTCTTTAATTGAGTGAAGCCAGTAGTCTTTCTGAATGTGATAGCTGAGAACTGTGATTATTCGCTCGATCAACTCTTGCCATCACGCTCTGGCTTTAGCATCTGCCGAGCACATCTAACCGCAAATAGAAAACAGTGCCTGGATTTCCATTTGATACCCTTCTTCTCTGTTCCAGGTACAAGTCAAGTTGAATTTACAAATTCGAATTCAGTGTGAGAAGTATTCAAATCCATAAATTCACTACGAAACAAGGCCGGAACCAAGCCCTAAATTTGAGACTTTTGAAAACTGCAAATAGTAAACTGAAACTATCAATCATATTAATATTACATCCATCTCCACATAGAAGTGTTGGAAAAGAAGGCTATCTGAGAGGCAGAGGTTGACTATAAACTTCATCTCTCTCTGGACCTCAGGGAGTTTTTCCAGAGCTGAATTGCGCGTGCACTTCTGCCAGAGCAGAATCACGTGTGTACTTGGTATATAACCTCCGCAGTATCTTCCATCAGAACCCAAAATCGGCAACGAATATGTCCTTTAGACTTTGCTTCAAATGGCCGAACACTCACAAATAGGTGGAAAACCAGCTTAAGCTGGTTGTACTTGTCAGTTCGTTCAATTCACACAGGCAGGGTGATTGAGGTGCGTGCTTCGCAAGTTTTTTAGTTTCTTCACACAACAAAGGCATGATAGTACTGTACTCAACTGCTCGTGCCGTATGGCGAGATTCTTCTACATTCTATATCTCTAATATGTTCATTCATACCAATATACCTGCTAAAACAAACCAACACATTATCAACCCTTTCCCGGTCATCAATCCTGCAACACCAAATTCCTCTCCGCCCTCTGCTCGGCAACGCAATTCCCATGCTCACAGCCAGTTAGAGCACCAAAATCCACCCCCGTCTTTCTCTTAAAACTCACCTCACTCTCGTAAATGTCCTTCCAAAATCCTAGCGTGACGTGGATGATCCGCCGCTGACTTCACCACGATCGATTAGGTGAAACGGTTCTTTAAGCTCATCTAATCCTGTTGGAGTTCTTCTACCTGGGCAGGCTAGTTTAATCCAGTTGCAGTCCGGATAAGAGATAGATTTGTTTCCAGTTCCCTTTTGGAGGCCAAGCGAGCTAAATGGTATAAAAATCACTCGCCAGCCAATGGGAGTTTGCTTAGGAAAATAGGTAATAGGGTGCAGGTCAGGTTCCTTCCTTTCAGCAGTATCGAATAAGCCAAAAGCTTTGAAAGTGAGAAAGCAGGCCATTGAATGGACAAGGCCGTATACCTCTGGATACGGCTTATCTAGGTCTTTTTCAGAGTGTAGCATAGCTCTCCCCTCAGTTTAAGGAAGGTCCTCCTCTCCTAAAGCTAAAGCCATAAGCATATGTTTCTTAATATCTTTCAATAGAATATGTTTTTCCTAAAGGTTGTAAGGATCTTCAAGGAAAACCATCAATTATAACAATACCAGTAATCCCGTAGATAAGTTCATACCTGGGCTAGCTTGTATAACAGTCATAAGGAGGATCCTGCTAAACGGTTAATAGCAGTTCCCTTTCTTAATTCTTAATAATAATGATCTAAACGATCTCCCTGTTCCATAAGGGCAGGACCGGTCGGTTCCCTCCCCCTCTTTCTTGCTAAGCCTTTCTATCTAGTCCATCTCCTGCTTCGGACAAAGACAAAGCAGTTATCTTCTTATCTACTGAGAGTTCCCTTATAGGACTATTGAAAATGGCAGGAAGTCAAATAGGCAAGCATCCTCCTTTACTATTACATGCATATGAACTGTACCTATTATAAGGAAAACTGTACAAACCTTTATATGGATTGTAAGCAAAAGTCTCTCTCCCTTGCGCGCTTGGGAAAGGCACTATATGCTTGAAGCCGGCTCTCCTTAAGATTTAAGGATTTTCTTTTTTCTTCCGCAATAGAAAAATTCCTTTTTTACCTATCTTTCTCCAAAAGGATCTCCTGGTCCTATCGAACCAGCTATTTCACCCTTGTCCTGTCCCTGGGGGAGAAGGACCAACAACCAATGATCTTGTTCATTCATATCCACCCGTCCGCTAGCGACTAAGGAGGAGCGGCATCTTTTCCTCCCCTGCCCGGGCTCCCATCCATCACTAGCTCCATATAGTCCCCATGGAACCATCCGATCTAGAGCGAGCCTCAAACGAGATCTTTCTTCCTTTCATCCACTCCTTCAATCCATTCATTACTCCGCTAGCCAGCTAAGCTAAAGCTAGCCTTCCACCCGGGCATTCAAAGAAATCTTCTAAACCGACTTCGCATTCGATTTTATCTCCCCCTCTCTCTCCAGCCGGGGAAGGTCAACTAATCTCGATCCAATGTTCTCCTCTCCTAGCTCCATTTCCGGAAATGACGCGGAAGCATCTGACCTAGGTTCACCTAGCCTTCGAGGGAAAGCAAATGAGCTTTCACTTTCAGAAGTAGCTATCTCTTCAACCCAAAGAAAGGGCAAACGATGAATCTTTCTTTCCATCGATTGGATCCAATGCATTGCCATCTCCAGACCCAGATTCTTCCATTTCCCGGCCCGGAACGGGATACAAACTCGCCGAAGCAGTCTATCCTTCGAACCGATTCAAGCTCCTTTGCAGATACGGAGCCGGACCGAAGCAATGAAGAAGGTGAACTCCCAACTAAGCTTGTCATTCCACACCCGGGTATCGAATCCGAAGAATGCAGTAAGCTACCTCTCACCCTTCACTGGATATTGAAGCTTCAAGGCATCGACCGCATCAACTAATCCATTTCCATCAGCTGGGCATCTCATTGATTCACCATCCCTCGAGGGGCAATAAGGAGCCGAAAGCATGCATGGGTCTAGAACCCCCATCCGATTCAGTGGAAGCTAGAAAGAGTGGTTTGCAAAAGTATCCGACATGTGTAAGGTGTGGTGGTCTCAAGTAGTTTGATCGCTTTGGTTATAGTAAACCGCCGCTTGCCCCTATTCCCAGTAGCGCTACTTGAATGTCATCAAAAATCAAAGCCCATTCCCTCTGTCTGTTGGTTATGTACAGGCACCCTGCTCTGCCTGCCTTATATCAACTTCACACCCACCCTGTGTGATATGCAGAGTTCTCAATAGTCAAAGAAGCGATCAGGCTTTTCCCATCCGAGAACCTAGATAACTTAGTGCTATTGAGACCATGATTCCTCAATGGCCCTCTACCGTAGTATAGGAAGTCAAAGGAGATCATGTCGACTTGCTTTTTACTGTGAAAATGAATCCTAACTACTAAAAAGAACTAACGGTACTTTCACTTTAACAGGAACCCGACCCCCTTGCCTAAAAAGAGAGAGATGCGAGATGCGCTTCAGTTGCTGATGCCCTACGACCTTTGTTACCTTAAAAGCAATGTCCACTTTTCTGTGCTACCGAACAATAGTGTAAATAGTCAATAGCTCTTTCAGTCCTGCAGTTTTAGCAGGCAGTAGGCTAATAGGCATATCTCATTCAACGCCGGCATACGAAAAGCAGAGCAACTTGACTATGAGCAAGTCCAACTCACGAGACACTTCGTGCCTTCCTTCATCTCTCTTTCATAAGCTGTAGTCCATTCATATCTCATTCATAAGCTGTAGGCATACATAGGCTTCTGTATTTGTGAAAACAGTTTTCGTAGGCAGACGCTTAGCTGGCGATAGGAGGCACTGGCTTATGGCGGTACGAACGACTGGCACTGTCATCTTTCTGCGCTGATCTGTCTGCTCATCCGGATCAATTGCCTTCCACTTTTCCCTCTAGATCATCGATACCTGGAAGGGTGGCGGGGTCCCGTCCCTCTCTCTTGGCCGGCCTATTCTTGTCCAGTAATCCTTCTTCTTTCGTTAAGAGTTCCGCGCTTTCCTTGGGTTCTTTCCTCAACGCGAGAAGAAAATTATATAATTTAAGATAAGTGAGACAAATTTAACGAAGCGAGACAGGATCGTAGGCTAGATTCAGGCTATCCGACATCGAATCATCTAGTTGCCTTGTACTTTTCTTTTTTTCATCGAGATTGGGCTGGTGTTCAGTGTACCACAGATCGAAAAATTCCCATGCCTTTCTTGGTTGGACCAACCCAACCAGCCATTTCCGACTTCCTGAATTGGGAGAACAAAAACAAGTTTCTCCTCGCTTTTTTTTGGGGGGGGAGCAAAAGCAAAAATAAAAAAAGCAAAACGAATGACTCTAGTTCTAGAACAACTAGTTAAATATTGTAATGAAACTCCAGTAATAGTTTACATCTTATTGATTCTTTTTGGTTTTAATTGGTTTTCTGGAATTAAAAGAAACCACGATTCCTTAAAATCCATTCGATATTATAATGAAAGTGAAGGCATACAGAAAGGAATTGTCTATCGAGTGGAATTTGGGTGGAAGGGGTTTCGATTAATTCCTATTTCTTTTACTGCCAAACAACCATCAAAGATTGATAAGAGGGAAACTCAGTAAGATGTCGGAGAAGCGAAATATACGCGATCACAAACCTAGATTGGGTTCGTGCATATATAAATTGAATTCTATCTAATTCTTAAATAAGTCATCGCTTCCAATCTTTTCTTTTTTTCGGTATGCCGCTCCGCGAGCAAGGAGCGAAAGAACCAAGTGTGCTGTGGTGATGTCCGAATTTGCACCTATTTGTATCTATTTAGTGATCAGTTCGCTAGTTTCTTTGATCCCACTCGGTGTTCCTTTTCCATTTTCTTCCAATAGTTCGACCTATCCAGAAAAATTGTCGGCCTACGAATGTGGTTTCGATCCTTCCGGTGATGCCAGAAGTCGTTTTGATATACGATTTTATCTTGTTTCAATTTTATTTATTATTCCTGATCCGGAAGTAACCTTTTCCTTTCCTTGGGCAGTACCTCCCAACAAGATTGATCCCTTTGGATCTTGGTCCATGATGGCCTTTTTATTGATTTTGACGATTGGATCTCTCTATGAATGGAAAAGGGGTGCTTCGGATCGGGAGTAACCACTAGTGAGAGGGCAAAAATAGGGGGGAAGGACAAAGGAAATAGCGATGCCTACATTAAATCAATTGATTCGTCATGGTAGAGAAGAAAAACGGCGCACGGACCGTACTCGAGCTTTGGATCAATGTCCCCAGAAGGAAGGAGTATGCCCGCGTGTTTCAACGAGAACACCGAAAAAACCTAATTCAGCTCTACGTAAGATAGCCAAAGTACAGTTGAGCAATAAACATGATATATTTGCTTACATTCCAGGCGAAGGTCATAATTTGCAGGAACATTCTAAGGTCTTAATAAGAGGAGGTAGAGTAAAAGATTCGCCAGGTGTGAAATCCCATTGTATTCGAGGAGTCAGGGATTTGCTGGGAATTCCGGATCGAAGAAGAGGCAGATCAAAATATGGTGCGGAAAAACCCAAATCGATATGAATGGAAGATGCCTCTGGAACTTGTTTTTCTCGGTCAGTATAAGGAAAGTTTCTCGAGCTCAGGTATGGGCGACTCAATCACATGTGCTCGACTGAATATGCAGCCACGGAACTGCTAAATCCCTCGTGAGACTCCAGTTCCGGTCAATCGTGTCAGCCTTCATCACCGCTGCTTTGGCGACCCGACTGAACGAATGCGGTGACGCGACTTGTGTAGCGAGGAGCTTTCCGCAGTGAATTCAATCTATGAATCCACAGTGGGACGTTCTCAATCCAAAGTGGACTTTTGGGTCAAAGCCTAGACCAAAGGTGCCTAATAGCGTGGGGAGACTAATCGGGTAACGAATCCCATCCTCAGCTAAACCAAGCCCCGGGTGGTAGCCTAATCGAAGAAGTTGAGCTTGTGCCCAAGCCCACCTTTTTCTAAAATCTCAACGTGGGATAGAGGGGGTTTGGAACCCTCATCGCGAATTTAATGTGGGATATCCACAAAGGATACCAAGGTCGTGCTAGCCTTTGCCAGCCTGATGGACTTGTGAAGTGGACAGAAGTTCCATAATCGAGATCTGGGCAGGAAGATTTTCTTAACTGGTTGGGTCTGTGGCTGCGAATGAGAAATTCTTCCCGATCTGGTGGTATTGACTGACGCTGTCTGTAGCACAAGGGAAGGGTATTGATGCAAATCAAGCCTCAATGAAATGGACCTAGCCAAGTGTGGGATAGCCGTTCTGCTAGGCTTCCCCACCATGTCGATGGGCGCCCCGACCGCTGCTTGGCGTGGGGTAGCATAAGTCGTTTCCAGTGAAGAGGTGAGCGGTTTTCGAGAATCTGCCACCTCGAGGACTGAAATGTTTGGAGTAGTATAAGATAGTTGAGGATTTTGTGCTACAAAAATAGGCATAACCATAGGAGAAGGAATCGTCACTAGCGGTTGTTTAGGTGCCGTAGACTGCTTGTCAAAGTTTCCATAACAGGGTGGCACTGCACCATAAGGATGAGAAGTCTGATTCTGTAACTCTAGAAGATAGATCTCTCTGCAGCTTTGATAGCATAGGTTCCTCAAACTCTTGTTATAGAGCTTTCTAATGGCCTTGTAGCTAGTTGAAAAGATAGCTAGAGGAATCCATTTTTTTATTAGGGATATGATATGGATATAAAATCCTTACCCTATTCCCCCTTCTTTTTTCGTTCCGCTCTTCTCTTCCTTCGCTGCTTGAATGAAGGAATAAAGCATGATTGCGAACTACACTAAGATGCAGATAAACTCGTTAGCGGGAAGAACAACGACTAGCAGTATGAGGAAATCAAATCAAAAAAGGCTAGGGTTGCTTTCTCTGTTGGTTGAATTCGCCACTAGGTGGAATCAGACCTTCGGCTCTCGATTGCTGCTTGATTACCTATGTCGCTTGCATTAATCTTTCTTCACTTTCAGTTGACCAGCGTGCTTGGCTTCCTACTGAGTTCGAGTGAGGGTCTTTCACCTGAAAGAAAGTTTTTGCTCAGGTAATTGACTACTAAGATGGACCGCTCGTCATGAATCGCCTCCATTGTCCTACAGTACTTGCTAAAAAATAAGATGAACATTCGCTTTCTAGGTGACAATTATTCCCATCTTAAAATCCAAGGCCGGTTTTGGGTACATTCGTCTTGTCACGACGACGGTTTCTAGCGAGCGAGTCTGTCCGGCTTAAAGGGAGGTGTCTTCTCAGCAACTCGTGTAATGTCGTCGTCCTATGTTATGTATGAGGTGATTGATCTCTATGGTTCTCTCCGAAGGTTCAACAAGCTATTAGCTATGCGAGGGTTTTTTAGAGTAGAGAGCTCTCTTTTTTCTCTATCGTAGCACCACACGAGTACCCCTCTTCTGTCCTGTCCAGGCAGTCTGTAGGCAGCAGAACTTAGTGAGATCAAAGCTCAGCAGGATGAACGGCGGATAGGAGCCATCAACCGACCCGCTTCAGACAAATGTATGTCTGCCTCCATCATCATCTTTTTCATTCATGACAGATGAAGATTACAATAGTCTCAGATACAATACATAAAGAACCTGGGTGCAAGAAGGACATTTTCAATGCTTGCTTGAGCGGCGGCTTCGGCTCGTTCTTTCTGGACGGAGATAGAGTTAATCTTTTTTGCAGTTTCTGAACAGTCACCTTGCCCCGATCCAACTCTTGTCTGGTCTTCTCCATTTCTTTGTTGATCAGATTCACATAGATATTCGCTTGTACAAGTTCTGCATAAAGTTCTTTTATCTGTTGTTCAAGCCTTTCTTTGAGCAGGGCGAACTATTTGCTTTTACAACTCACTCATCCGATCTTTTGTTAACGACTCCTTCTTCTCGGCCAGCCGCTTGACTTCTTGCACCGCTTTTTCATGAACTTCCCGTAAGGTTTGTTCTTTTTGGGTTTCCCGGTAGAATTCCAAGTCATTTCTTTCTTTATTCATCTTCATTTCCAGGGCTTGTCTGACTCTTGCAATTAGAGGCTCCGTTATGAACCCGTATGAATGAAGACCCTCCAGGCTGGTCTCATTTCTCTTTTTGGGTTGGAGTCCTCCAGGTGACTTTTAGCGCTCTCTCGATAAGGAGGGGAAGTCCTCTTTCAACACCTATCCTCATTCATTGTAGTAACATTGCCCTTTCTCTGATTGTCGCGTTCTCCCGGACGTAACTTGGATTAGCCGAATATTTGACGAAAGATTCTCTGGCCCGGGTTAAATATATGTCTTCCGCCGTATTTCAGTTGTTGTTGCTGCTTGGGCACTTGGTTGAACCGGTACCTCAACAGCACTTGTCCTTGCCGGGGCCCCCTCTCCCATTGGTGCGCTGGAGACGGTTCTTTCTGTATCTTCGTCTTCTCCTCCTTCTGAGTCAAACAGATAAAACATGTGAATGAAGATAGATTGACCTCCTTCTTCTGACCCGGCCTCTTCTTTTTCTTCCTCCCGGATAGGTGCTTTTCCTTTTTCTTTTGACGAAACCGGTTGAGTTTCTGTGCCCGGATGATCCGGCACTCTTCTTGCTTCGTCTGGCTGATCCGACTCAGTGATTATTTCGTCTGGTTGTACCCTCATTCCAGCCATCCCTTCCCCGGTGGGTCGAGCTATTTAACCCTCTCCCTTCGGTCGAGCTTCATTAAATCCAGCCTTGCCTTCGACGACTCAAACTAGGAGTGACCATTGTTTTCTTGTAGTTTCCATATGTCAGTGATCTTGTCCGATAGGTTGCCCAATGGTGCAAGTGTTACTTAGGTGTTCCCGATCGACTAACTGTTGTGAGAATTAGTGAATTAGGAGTAGTGCCTTAATCTTCCGAAGCTGCTTGAAAGTCTTTTGACTTATGGCATAACCGATCCTGCTAGTTAGCAAGCCTTGCCATTCGGATGAAAGCCTGATTCTTCCCTTATCAATCTTTGAGATGCCTGGTTGTGCCAATTTCCTTAGTTGACAATATTACTTTTATGCCTGGCGGCAACTCGGATCTTATGTTCTTTAGATGCCCAGCTTATCTGCCAGTTGTCTGGCTGCAAAAGGAAGAGGTTCAAACTCTGAAAGCCGAAGACGAAGCGAGGAAGGCAGCTACAGCAGCAGATAAGGAAGAGATTTAGGCAACTTCAGAGTCTTAATTGACCTACCGGACTCTAAAGGAAAGGTACACTTATTTGGAAACTAGAAACTTGCCGGTTTCCAAGCGAAACTCGATCTTACTTTAACACAAGGGCCGGTGGCCATCATTGATAGTGGCATCTCTGTTTGCGCACATTGGAGAAAGTGCTCTGCTAGTGAAATCGGTCCATTTACACCTACAATTGTTTCAACCAAGGCCGAGCACTCTTCTTCTCGAATTATTTTTGGATGCACTCTCGCTTTAAGTTAAGTAGCTGAAACCTCTATGTAGAAAAGTTTCTTATTTCGAAATGAATGGCATTCTAGAAGCTCTCACTCAAACAAGGACTTCCTATACTGTACTAAAGCGGAATCTGTGGACATAGAGTATGTCCCCCTCCTGACGTTCTCCTAGCGGGTGAACTATCAATAGCGATTGAAGCTCCTTATGCCTGGTTCCGAAAAACTCTCCCTTCAGAGCTACCCTTGCCTGAAAGCAGAAGAGGTAGCTTACTAACCTACTGGAGTAAGTAGTCTTGTCCGAAAGCCTCAGGCGAAAAGACAGCTTAAAAGTAACAAGGTTCTGAAAGAAAGACAAGCCTTAAGGCAACTAAAGCTAGGAAGGTAGGTTAAAGTGACTAGTCTTTCTTATCCGAAAGCAAGCAAGATAACAAGGGAGGTTTTAGGCAACTCGCAGGTTTCGAGATGGGTTTCCTTGCGGGTGTGTTCACTTGTTTTCCTATTCAAGTTCTGGTTCCTATTTCAGAAAGTTAAGATTGTTATTGCCACCACTTAACCTACACTGGTTGAAAGGTTAAATGGTTCATTTTTCTTAACTTCAGATGAGTTAGGTTCTTTACGCAAAGAAGTCAGGCTTTCTTCCAGGTAGAAGCCCATTCCTTTTCAACAATCCAAATTTTGGTTTTTTTCTTTCTAGTTGAGATAAGGGGAGTAGAAGACGGAGAGGGGGGCAGTCACCAGTGACGAAAGGAGCTAGTTACCATAGGAGCTACAGATTCCGAAAGCTGTACTACTGTCTTCTGGGGCGAACTCCCTATCTTTATCGAAGTCCTGAAAGGCTTGCTTATGGTAGTCCTAGGTCTATAAGACGTAGGCTTCTCAAACTGAGTTAATTGCATAGTCAAGAGGAACTAAGTGCTGGTGATCGGAACGTGGAGAACTCAGGCCGCTGGTAGTAGAGGAGAGGCTCAGAACCCATTTCCCGGCTTATACTATATAAGATGGCCGGTTTGCTCAGCAGGCTCCCTATCTTAAAAAAAGATCTTTTGGGTTAGCCAATCCAGTAAAGGAGCGGCGTGCAGTCTTCCTCCTTTCCAGCTCTGAATCAAATAAAATATTTCGGACTGACATTTCTGACTGGAATGATTAAAGAACTGCATCTCATTCCTTCGGGGACTTATGTTTTTCCTACTTGTACTGTATGTACTGACTGCCTGCCTCAATGCCCGTTGACTTACTGGTCACGTTACTGAGTTCCTAGGAACGAGCAAGGAAGGATTTTGAGCCCCAACGACAAAGGAACCTACGGGCGGGGCATTTTCGGGGAGTAGCCCGCTTCCCATTACTCAATAGGGCAATTCCTCGCACATAATTAAGGGAGCCATTGAAAGGTGACTAAAACACCAGAAACGACGACTACCCGAGCTAATGATAGAGGCAAGAACACTTTCCGGCCAGGCCTTACTATAACCAACCTCACAGATCCAACTCAATCTTTTACACCGATGTATCGTACTCTCTCGACCAGGTCATCAAAAATACTGCTAAATCTTTCCGAAGTGAGAGAAGGAGGGAAGGCGCGCTACAACTAACATAACAGCTAGCTGAAGTTAGCTAGCTAGGCTAGCGCGCAATGGCTTTCTCTGATAGGGGCTCGCTTCTTCAAGCTCCGCCCAACCTATACAAGGTGCTGCTCGCTTTCTCTCAGCCACTAGTGGCTTATGTAGTGGTCGGCATTCCTACGTGCTCCTCCTTGCCCCCCTACTTAA